TAAAAATCTTAGAAATATAATTCACATTTAAATTTGCAGTTTAAATTTTAAAAATTAAGATTCTACTGCAAGTATGATTACATCTATTTTAAATAAGGGGCGACAACCGGCTGTCTCATTTACTGGTCAACATAAGAGTAACAAAGCGTCATCCTAAGTCGGACTCACATCTACTAACTTATAAATTCGGAGAGAAAAATAGATGTTCTCATTTTGCTCAAAATCAAAAAAAATTCAAATATTGACAAATTTCCTAGTAAATTCTGGCATACTTCTCCTCTATTATATAAAAATAACCGATAGACACGAGTTTTTTAAAAAAAATAAAAATTAATATATTAATACTTTTTATTTAAAAAAGGAGTTTTTTTCAATTTGGCAGAAAAATGCAATAAATTTAGAATTTATTTATGAAAACTTTATTTCAATTGAAATAAGACTTTTAGAAATAAATTCTTTTTTATATTTTCAAAATATATACTTAATAATAGTTAAAAAGTCTAAATTAGGGGAAAAATTAAAAAAATTAAAAAATAAATTAATGTAATTAATTTACTTACAATTTCATAAGGATATTCAATAGGTTTAGCCCCTAAGAATGTTAATAAAATAAATATGTTAATTAAAGTTCAAAAAAGAATTTTATTTGAAATTTTAAAATATGATGAAAGAAGTTTATTTTTCATTGAAAATGAAAGAGTAATGATAATTACAATGGACATAATTAATGCAATTACCCCCCCTAATTTATTAGGAATTGAACGTAGAATGGCATAAGCAAAAAGAAAATATCATTCAGGTTGAATATGAGGGGGGGTAATTATGGGGTTAGCTATATTAAAATTTTCGGCATCTATTAACCTGTATGGGAAGAGGAAGACAGTGAAGGAAAAAATTGAAAAGGTTGTTAAAATTCCCAAAATATCTTTAATTGTAAAGTAAGGGTGAAATGAAATTTTATCAATATTCAAAGGAGTTCCTAATGGATTAGAGGATCCTTTTTCATGAATTAAAATAATATGAATTATTGAAAATATTAAAAGAATAAACGGGAAAATGAAATGAAAAGAAAAAAAACGAATTAAGGTGTTATTGTCAACTGAAAATCCCCCTCAAATTCAAAATGTAATTGTCTGACCAATATATGGAATAGCTGAAATAAGATTTGTAATTACTGTAGCTCCTCAAAATGATATTTGCCCTCAGGGTAAAATATATCCTAAAAATGCTGTAGCCATTAGAATAAAAATAATTATTAATCCCGATAATCATACTTTAATAAAATGGAAAGATGAATAATAAATTCCTCGACCAATATGAATGTAAATGAAAATAAAAAACAATGACGCTCCATTAGCATGAATTGAACGAATTAGTCATCCATTTTCTACATCTCGTTGAATATGAGAAATTATATTAAATGCTGTTGTAATGTCTCTTGAGAAATTTATTGCTAAAAAAAGCCCGGAAATAATTTGTGTTATTAAACAAACTCCTAAAAGGGAGCCAAAATTTCATATGTATGAAATATTTGATGGGGAAGGGAGATTAATAAATGGATTTAATATTTTTAACATTAGTTTAAGTTATTTTTATAGGTGTGTTAATTCAATTTAAATTTTTTATTACAACTATTAAAGTTACTAATAAATAAATTATTATTATAATAATAATATTTGAAAATATAAAAAAAAAAATTTTTGTTAATTCTTGGAAAGAAAATTTATGATAAATATAATTAATTTCTATTAAAATAGGAAAAATAATGAAAATTCCCAATTTTTTTTTGAAATTTATTTTTATATTAGGGCATAGTCTTACTATATATAAAAAAATTATAAGTATTCCTCCTAAAATCAATAAGACTAAAATTAATGAAAATAATGAATTACATGAGTTTAAATAAAAAATTAATGATATAAATAGTGTTAATAAAATAACTGAAATTAATATAGTTATTGGATGATTAAAACAAATTAAAAAAATAGCCATAATTAAGATTAATTTAATATCTCAGAAAATAGTATAAGTATATGTACATAAATTTTGGAGATTTAAAGAGAAAGATTTCTTTTCTGATGTTAAAAGAATAATTTCAAGTTTGATTTACAAAATCAATATTTTAATTTTTAAATTATTTTAACAAATGTTAATATTATCAAATTTTATGTACATTATTGGAATTTTATCTTTATTTTTAAATCGTTTTCATTTGCTTATAATTCTTATAAGAATTGAATTTATATATATGTCTTTAATTATTTTAGTATTAGTTATATTTTCTTCTTTAAATTTTTTAAATATTTTTGTATTTTTAGTAGTAATTGTGTGTGAGGCTGCTTTAGGATTAAGACTTTTGGTATTATTAAATTATTTTTATGGAAATGAAATATTAAATTCTTTTAATTTAATTAAATGTTAAATTTGATTTTTTCAAGAGTTTTAATTTTATGTTTAATTTTTTATTTTAATTCTTTTGAAATTATAATTATATTATTATTTACAAGATTAGTATTTTTTATTAAAATTTTAATAAATCCAAGGTATTCAACAATAGAATTTATAGAAATGGATTTAATAAGAGAAATTATAATTTTATTAAGAATTTGAATTACTTTTCTCATGTTATTGTCGAGGTTTGCTAACAAAATTTATATAAACAAATTTTTTTTGTTTTATGTAATAGCAATATTATTTCTTCTTGAAATATGTTTTACTATAGTTAATTTAATAATATTTTATTTTTTTTTTGAATCTTCTTTATTTCCAATAATTATAATTATTTTTGGATGAGGAAACCAACCAGAGCGTATTCAAGCTGGTTATTATATGTTAATATATACAATTTTTGGTTCTTTTCCTATATTTATTATAATTATTAATTATTTTACAAAAAATTTTTCTTTATTATACATCTATATAATATGATTAGAAAATTTAATATTAGGAATAATTTTTTCTTTTTTAATATTAGGATTTTTAGTTAAAATTCCTATATTTTTTTTTCATTTATGGCTTCCTAAGGCTCATGTAGAAGCGCCTATTGCTGGATCAATAATTTTAGCAGGAATTTTATTAAAATTAGGAATTTATGGTATTTTTCGATTTAAAAATATAATTTTATGTAATTTAATAATTTTTTCTGAAATTATCATAGTTATTTCAGTTTGAGGGAGAGTAATAATTAGAATGTATTGTTTATTTCAAGTTGATATTAAATCTTTAATTGCTTATTCTTCTGTATGTCATATGGGTATAGTGTTAGGGGGATCATTAACATTTTCTATTTTTGGTTCTATGGGCTCATTATTATTAATAACAGGACACGGGTTAATCAGTTCAGGAATATTCTGTTTAGCAAATATTTTATATGAGCGTACTTATACTCGAAGAATATTAATATTAAAAGGAATTATAAAAGTTTTTCCTTCTCTTACTTTATGATGATTCTTATTTAGAATTGCTAATATATCAGCTCCCATAACTTTAAACATTTTAGGGGAATTTTTTTTGAGTTTAAGGATATTAAAATATAGAATTTTTTTTTTTTTTCCTTTAATATTAATTATTTTTTTAAGAGCTTGCTATTCAATATATCTGTACGGTTATTTAAACCACGGAAATGGCTGAGTAATATGGTCAATAAAACTAATTTCAATACGAGAATACAATATTATATTTCTTCATTTATTTTTAATAATTTTTTGATTTTTAAAGTTTTATTTATTTTGTAAATGAGTTTAGTTTAATTAGTTTAATTATAAAATTATAAATTGTGGGTTTATAGATGAATTTTCATTAAACAATTTATTTAAATTGAAGAATTATGTTAATATTTATAGTTTTTATTTTTTCTTTTGTTTATATCTTTAGTTTTTATATAAATAGAATTTATATTATAGAATATTATTTTAATTCTATTCAAAATATAGATTTTAAATTTTACTTTTTATTTGATTGAATAAGAATTTTATTTAGAATTACAGTTTTGATAATTTCCAGTATGGTAATTATATATAGTAAAAGTTATATAAATGAAGATAAAAATAAAATCTCTTTTTGTTTTATTGTTTTATTATTTGTAAGATCAATAATTATTTTAATTTTAATGCCTAATATATTTATAATTATTTTAGGATGAGATGGTTTAGGATTAGTATCTTACTGTTTAGTAATTTATTATCAAAGAATTAACTCTTATAACTCCGGTATAATAACTATTATTAGAAACCGAGTAGGTGATGTAATAATTATTTTATCTTTAATTTTTTTTGTAAATTTTGGCAGATTTGATTTAATTAGTTTGAATAAAATTGAACTAATTTGTGGAGTTATAATTTTAATTGCTGCTTTTACTAAAAGAGCCCAAATTCCCTTTTCTGCTTGATTACCAGCAGCTATAGCTGCACCAACTCCTGTTTCTTCTTTAGTCCATTCCTCAACTTTAGTAACAGCAGGTGTTTATTTGCTAATACGATTTAATTTTTTATTCAAAATAAATTTTTATTGTTTAATTTTAATTAAAATTTCTTTAATAACTATAATAATAGCAGGAATTTCTGCATTTTTTGAAACAGATTTTAAAAAAATCATTGCTTTTTCTACTTTAAGTCAACTTTCTATAATAATAATTACCATTTCATTGGGGTCAATGGAGTTGGCTTTTTTTCATCTTATTATACATGCATTTTTTAAATCTCTTTTATTTTTATGTGCTGGTTTAGTAATTCACTCCTTTTTTGGAATTCAAGACATTCGAATATTAGGAAATTTTTTTAAACTTAGTCCGTTTATTTCAACTTCTATAATTATTTCTTTATTTTCTTTAATAGGATTTCCCTTTATCGGGGGATTTTACTCAAAGGATTTAATTGTAGAATTTTTTTTTTTTAAAATTAATAATATTATTTTATTTATAATTTTTATTTTAGGAATTTTATCCACTTTTTTATATTGTCTTCGAATAGCATATATAATACTTTTTAAGGGTATTAAAAATTTAATTTTAATTAAATTTAATTTTGATTTTTTTATAAAATTTTCAATTTTTGTGTTATGTTTTTTTGTCTTAATTTCTGGAAATTTTATATTTTGATTAATTTCTTCAAATTTAAGAGCTTTTTTTATTAGTAAAATTTCAAAAATTTGAACTTTATTTATAATAATAATTTTAATTTACTTTCTTTTTATTAAAAACACTTATTTTATTACAAAGTTTGTAAAAATTGATTTTTTTTATAAAATTTGAAATTTGTCCTTTTTAACTAGCTTTGTTTTTTTAAAAAAAAATAATAAATTACTTTACAGAAGAATCAGAGACTGAACTTGAATAGAAATTCTTGGGACTAAAACCCTTTATACTTTCTCTTTAAATTTTTTAAATTTTAATTATTGAATTGAAGCAAAAAATTTAAATAAAATTTTATTAGTAATTTTAGGAACAATTTTAATTATTTTTTAATTTTCATAGTTTAAGAAAAAACATTACACTGAAAATGTAAAAATAATTATTTTGAAAATATTTTTATATTAACTTTTAGTGTAAAAGCACGAAAAATTTTGATTTTTTAGGAAATAATTTACTTTATTAAAGTTAACCCTAGTAAAAGTATAAAAATTACATAATTTATCCTATCAAGATAACCCTTTAAACTCAGGCATTTTACTATGCCGGAATATGATTACATCTATTTTAAATAAGGGGCGACAACCGGCTGTCTCATTTACTGGTCAACATAAGAGTAACAAAGCGTCATCCTAAGTCGGACTCACATCTACTAACTTATAAATTCGGAGAGAAAAATAGATGTTCTCATTTTGCTCAAAATCAAAAAAAATTCAAATATTGACAAATTTCCTAGTAAATTCTGGCATACTTCTCCTCTATTATATAAAAATAACCGATAGACACGAGTTTTTTAAAAAAAATAAAAATAATATTATATTATAAAAATAATTTTTTGCTGAACCCAATTAATTAATTTTGGTTATTAATAAAAACCTTATAAATTTTTTATGTTTTTTTTAAAAAAATATATTCAGAAAATTAAATTTATTTAATAATAAAATGTTATTGAAATTTATATAAAATTTTAGCTAAATTTGTGCCAGCAGCAGCGGTTAAACAAATAAAAATATTTATTATAATAATAATTTATAAAATAATAACTATAAAAATAATTTTTAAAGAAAGTGAAATTTTTTAAAAAAATATAAATAATTTATAATCAAAATTCAACTTTTAAACCAGGATTAGATACCCTGTTATTAATGGGTTAAATATTGTGAGTAAGTGAATTAATGGAAACAAAAAAATATGGCGGTACTTTAAGCTTATCAGAGGAATTTGCTCTGTAATGGATAAAACACCTGAATCTTACTAAAATTAGTTAAATCAGCTTGTATACCACTATAAGAGTAATAATTTATTATTATTTCTATAATTTTTTCATAAAAAAAATAAGTTAAGTCATGGTGCAGCAAAAATTTTAGAATGAAGTGAATTACATTTCTTTTAAGAATAAAAAATTGAAAAATTATATTAGGATTTGAAAGTAAATAAATAATAACATGATTTATTGAATTTAGCTCTAAAGTATGTACATATCGCCCGTCGCTCTTTTTTAAAGATAAGTCGTAACAAAGTTAAAGTACCGGAAGGTGTTTTAAAAATGAAATCAAAATTGATGTTTCATTTACAATGAAAATTTGTAAACTTTTACCGTTTTTTTAAAAAATTAAAATTTATTTTAAAAATTAAAAGTCATAAAAATAAATTCTAAATATTTCTAATTAACTGAAGAGGGGTATTTTTTTAATAAAAAAGTAAATAAAGTTGTACCTTTAGCATTAGGGAATTTCAAAAAAAAATAAGTTTTTATTTTTCTCGAAATAAATAGATCTAAGTAACTTTTTATAGTTTTATTTCAAAAAGGCTAAAATAAAGTTTGCTTAGAAGTGAAATTCTTATCAAAATTTATGATATCTAGTTTTTTTAATTAACTTAAAGTTATTTTTTTAATAAAAAATTATTCTTTTGAAAATTTTTAAAAAAATAAATTTGTTGGGATAAGCTAATAAATTTTAAATTTTAAAACTTTTTACGCTTATAAAAAAGAGTTAAAATTGCTTTTATATTTTTATAAATAATTATGATAATGAAATTTAACCTAAATTATAATTAAAAATTTAATTAATATAAATTATATATAAAAATGAAATTATTAGTATAAATACATATTTAATATTAAAATAAAAATAAACATAGAAATTTGAAATATAGTTAATAAATTCGGCAAAAAATTTTTTTGACTGTTTAATAAAAACATTGTGTTTAGAAATTAAATAAACATAAATCCTGCTCAATGAAAATTTAAATTGCTGTAGTATTTTGACTATACAAAGGTATTGTAATAAGACTTTAATTGAGTGCTAAAAGAATGGAATTACAAAAAAAAACTTTATTAATTATAATAATAAAATTTAATTTTATTTGTGAAGAAGCAATAATAAAAATTAAGGACAAGAAGACCCTAAGAATTTTATAAATTTTATTTAGATTAATACTAAATTTTAATTTTTTAATTGGGGCGATTAAAAAATATTAAGAACTTTTTTTTTAAAAAAAAGAACCATTATTAGTGGTAAAATGGAAAAATACTCTAGGGATAACAGCGTAATAATTTTTGATAGTCCATATAGACAAAATAGTTTGCGACCTCGATGTTGGATTAGGATTCTTTTATAATGAAGAAGTTATGATAAGAAGTTTGTTCAACTTTTAAATTCCTACATGATCTGAGTTTAGACCGATGAGAATCAGGTTGGTTTCTATCTTAATTAACAATTTAATATATGTTAGTACGAAAGGAATTCATATTTAAAATAATTTTAATTATTTTACTTTTTTTGCATCAATTTTTGGAATTTATTAAAGTGACAGAAAATGTGAGGAATTTAAGCTTCCTCTATGAATAAAAATTCCTTTAATAATTATAAATTTAATTATATTTTTATTTCTTATTATTATAATTTTACTAAGAATTGCATTCTTTACTTTATTAGAGCGTAAAATTATAGGTTATAGCCAAATTCGTAAAGGTCCCAACAAAACTAGAATTTCAGGAATTCTTCAACCAATTAGTGATGCATTCAAACTTTTTAGAAAAGAAATAAATTTTATATTTTATATAAATATAATTATTTATATAATTTCACCAATTCTAAGAATTTCTATAATATTATTGATATGAATAATTTTTTTCTTCAAAAATGGAACAATGATAATAAATTTGACATTAATTTTTTTTTTATGTATTTCAAGTATAAGAAGATATTCAATTTTAATAGGAGGATGAGCATCTAATTCAAAATATTCTCTAATTGGTGCATATCGTGGGTTCGCTCAAATTATTTCATATGAAGTAAGAATAGCCATACTTTTAATTGGTTTATCAATATTTTGTGAAAGATTTTCAATTAATAACTTTATTTTAATTCAGGAAAATTTTCAATTTGTATTTCCTTTTTTAGTTATTTTTGTAATATGAATAATTATTCTATTAGCAGAAAGAAATCGAACTCCTTTTGATTTTTCAGAAGGTGAATCTGAATTAGTATCAGGTTTTAATATTGAATATGGTTCATGGCTTTTTGCATTAATTTTTATATCAGAATATGGTATGATAATTGTTATAAGTATATTAACAAGTTATATATTTTTTAGAATATTATTAATTAATAATTTCATTACATTAATAATTATAAGATTTTTTATTATTATTCGAAGAACTTTTGCCCGTTTTCGTTATGATAAATTAATAATAATGGCTTGAAAAACTTTACTTCCTATAATTATTTTTTTCTTATTTGTTTCTATATTTATATTTCAAATAATTCTTCACTTTTTTTGCATCAATTTTTGGAATTTAAATCCAAAAAGGAATTGTAACAATGAAAATGTTAGGTGTTTTAAATTTACACTATTTAAATAAAGATTAAAATGGAAATTCCATATTTTCAGGTTAGAAGCCTAAACAAAAATTTAATCTAATAGGAAAATACAATTAATTCATTAACAGTGAATAGCCTCTTTTTGGCTTCTATTAAAAAATAGAATATTTTTCTAAATTCAGGTCGAAACTGAGCGCAATTAATTATCGCTTTATTTTATTCTCTAAATCTACAGAGAAGGAAAGTTTCAATTTCTAATTGCAATTTAGATTTTATTATTTTTAAATACTTCTCTATTTGATCCACTCAATTATTCCTTTTTTTCATTCTATTAAAAGTCCTAAAATAATAATGAAATTAATTAAAATAAAAAACAAAACAAAAATTAAATTTTTACTTTTTAATAAAAGAGGAAAAGGAGTAACAATTACAATTTCAATATCAAATACTAAAAACACAATACCAATAAAAAAAAACTTTAATGAAAATGGCACACGAGATAAAGTAAAAGGATCAAATCCACACTCAAATGGGGATAATTTTTCCTTTGATAAATAATTATGAAATTCTAAAAATTTAAAAATTAAGAAAATTAAAGTTAAAATTATTAGAATTACCACTAAAAACACAAAAATTGTTTAATTTTTTAAAAACCTTTTAATTGGAAATTAAATGTACTATTTTATACTAATTAAACAATAAACTCACCAATATATAAATGTAAATAAAAATAATCATACTACATCTACAAAATGCCAATATCAAGCTGATGCTTCAAATCCAAAAAAATGATTTTTTGAAATTATGTTATTTTTAATACGAAATAAGGAAACTAAAAGGAAAGTCGTTCCAATAATAACATGGATTCCATGAAATCCAGTAGTTAAAAAAAAAGAAGAACCAAAAATTCTATCAGTAATAGAAAATTGAGCTTGATAATATTCAAATATTTGAAAAAATGTAAATAAAAACCCTAATAAGACAGTAATAACTAATGATATTAACGATGTATTATAATTTCCATTTATAATTGAATGATGAGTCCATGTTACTGAAATACCCGAAGAAATTAAAATTATAGAATTCAATAAAGGAATTTCAAACGGGTTAAATAATGAAATATTTAAAGGAGGTCATTGACTACCAATTTCAATTCTAGGAGATAAACTTCTATGAAAAAAAGCTCAAAAAAAAGAAATAAAAAAAAAGACTTCGGACAAAATAAATAATAGTATTCCTATTTTTAATCCTTTTAATACAAAATAAGTATGATGTCCTTGAAGAGATGCTTCTCGAGAAATATCCCGCCATCACTGAAATGAAGATAAAATCAATAAACATATTGAGATTAAAACTAAATTTATATTAAAATAATTAAAATAGTTAACAAATCCAAGAGTTAATGAAAAAGCTGAAATTGATCTAGTAATAGGCCAAGGTCTTTTTTCTACTAAATGAAAGGGGTTGAATATCATAAGTTTAAACTTCATTTAAATAAAGTGAAATAAGAGTAACAAAAACAATTCTTTGGATAATTGCTACAGCAGTTTCTAAAATTAATAAAATTATTATAATTAAAAAAACAAAAAAAAAGAAATTAATTCTTATTATTATAGAAGATAATAAATGGATTAGAAGATGGCCTCTAATTATATTAGCAGTCAATCGGACAGACAATGTAATAGGGCGAATTACATTTCTAACGGTTTCAATAAAAACTATAAAAAATCTTAACACAATAGGAGACCCTAAGGGAACTAAATGGCTAAATAATTTATTTAATTTATTAAAAATCCTAAAAATAATAAAGGTAATTCAAAAAGGGAAAGAGCAATATATTGAAAAAACTAAATGACTTGAAGAAGTAAATACAAAAGGAAATAAGCCAAAAAAATTTCTAAATAAAATAATTTGAAAAATTGATGTAATAATGATAATATTTTTATACTTAAATGAAATCATATTATTTTTAATTTCCTGGAAAAATTTTTTAAAAAGAATTTTTCAGGAAATTAAAAATAAAGAAGGAGTTGTTCAAAATATGTAGGGAATAATAAAAATTCATATAATTAAAGAACATCAGTTTATTCTTATTATTGATGATGTTGCTGGATCAAAAATTGAAAATAAATTATTTATCATTTAAATGACATTTTACGAAAATCGTAATTTTTTCCTGATTTAAAATTATTTTTAATTTTATAAAATTTAATAAAATATGTATTAATTAAAATTAATGTAATAAATAATAATAATAGATTTGTTAGTAAGAGTCAATTTATTGGAAATAATTGTGGAATTAAAAATCACTTAGGGTAATTAAAGAATGACATTCTTTTGTTATTGATTTAACTAGATTTTTCCATTGAAAGTTTTCAACTATTAATTGGTTTAAGAGACCATTGCTTTTACTTCAGCCATTCAATGTATGAGTAAATGAAATTAATAAAATTATTTAAGGAAGTAACTTCTAAAGAAATTGGTATAAATCTATGATTTGCTCCACAAATTTCTGAACATTGTCCAAAAAATATTCCGGGTCGATTTGCAATTGAGAATGTTTGATTAAGTCGTCCTGGAATAGCATCTATTTTTATACCTAAGGATGGAATAGTTCAGGAATGGATCACATCAGCTGATGTGATTAACATTTTAATTATAGTGTTAAAAGGAATTAATAAATTATTGTCTGTTTCAAGAAGACGAAATGAATTTAAGTTAAGATCTTGCTCTGGAATAATAAATGAATCAAATTCTTTATTGAAATCTGAATATTCGTAGGATCAATATCATTGATGTCCAATAATTTTAATTGATGTTTGAGTATTGAAAATTTCATCAGTTAAATAAAGGAGATGAAGGGAAGGAAGGGCAATAAAAATTAAAGTTACAGCTGGAATAATTGTTCAAATAATTTCAATTTCTTGACCTTCTGTAAGCGAACGTCTAGTTAGAGAATTAAGTATGATATTTAAAATTATGTATATAGTAATGAAAACAATTGAAATAATAATTATTATTGAATGGTCGTGAAAAAATACTATTTGTTCTATAATAGGAGAATTTATATCTGAAAATGATAATTGTGATCAAGTTATCATAGGTTTATTTAATAATAATGTTATTTTGATTAAAAGTGTGTTCTGAAGGGGGGAAATTTATTATTCATTCAATTGAAGCTGTATTAGAGAGAGATGATATAATAATTTTCTTTTCAATAATTGATGTTCAAATAATAATAATTATTAAAATAACTCCTATTAGAGAGATAATTGACCCAATTGATGATAGGAGATTTCATGAGTAAAAAAAGTCAGGATAATCTGAATATCGTCGGGGCATTCCCCTTAGACCTAGAAAATGTTGAGGAAAAAAGGTTAAGTTTACTCCAATAAAAGTTAAAATAAATTGTCTTTTTGTTGTAATCGAATTAAAATTTATTCCAAATATTAAAGGAAATCAATGAATAATAGCGCCTATAATAGCAAATACAGCACCTATAGAAAGAACATAATGGAAATGAGCTACTACATAATATGTGTCGTGAAGAATGATGTCAATAGATGAATTAGCAAGTATAATACCAGTTAATCCCCCTATTGTAAATAAGAAAATAAATCCAAGACTTCATATAATTTGAGCATTAAATTTGATTTTTGTACCATGAAGTGTAGCTAATCAACTGAAAATTTTAATACCTGTAGGAATTGCAATAATTATTGTGGCTGAGGTGAAATAAGCACGTGTATCTACATCTATTCCTACTGTAAATATATGATGAGCCCATACAATGAAGCCTAAAAGCCCAATTGCTAATATTGCATAAATTATTCCTAAATTACCAAAGGGTTCTTTTTTCCCGGTATGAAAACAAATTATATGAGAGATTATACCAAATCCTGGTAAAATTAAAATGTATACTTCAGGATGGCCAAAAAATCAAAATAAATGTTGATATAAAATAGGGTCACCTCCTCCAGAGGGGTCAAAAAATGAAGTATTAAAATTTCGATCTGTAAGTAATATAGTAATTGCCCCTGCTAATACTGGTAGTGATAAAAGAAGAAGAATAGTTGTAATAAAAACTGATCATACAAAAAGAGGTATTCGCTCTAAAGTTATTCCTATAGAACGTATGTTAATAATAGTAGTAATAAAATTAATTGATCCTAAAATAGAAGATGCTCCTGCTAGATGTAAAGAAAAAATAGCTATGTCAACTGAAGGCCCGTAATGAGAAAGATTGGAAGATAGGGGGGGATAAACTGTTCATCCTGTACCTGTTCCCGATTCAATCAATGAAGAATTGATTAGTAAACATAATGAGGGCGGGAGTAACCAAAATCTTATATTGTTTATGCGAGGAAATGCTATATCAGGAGCACCTAATATAATAGGAATTAGTCAATTTCCAAATCCCCCAATTATAATAGGTATAACCATAAAAAAAATTATAATAAATGCATGGGCTGTTACAATTACATTGTAAATTTGGTCATTCCCAATTAAGGAGCCTGGTTGACCTAATTCTATGCGAATTAAAAGTCTTATAGACAACCCAACTATTCCTGCTCATCTTCCAAAAATTAAATATATTGTCCCAATGTCTTTATGATTAGTGGAGAATATTCATCGCGGTAAAATGGCCGAATTTTAGGTGATAAATTGTAAATTTATTTATGGATATTTTCCTTTTGCTAAGATTTATTTAAAATATTTTTTGCTTTGAAGGCAAATAGTTTATTTAACTTAAAATCTTTTAAAAAATTATTAAATTAAATAAAAAAATAATTATAAAAATGTTAAAATTTAAAATTATGTTTTTAAATATATAAGTTTTTATAATTATTTTTTTAAATTTAATTAAATTTAGGAGAAAAAAAGATTGAATTGAATTTAGATAAAAATAAATATTAAGTATAGAAGATAAAATTAAAATAATAATTGAAAAATTAAAATAAGTTAGTAAAATAATAATTGAAATAATTTTTAATGTAAATCCTATAAAAGGAGGCATACCTCTTAATGATATTATTATCATAATTAATGAAATTTTACTTAAAGAATTTTTATTATAATTAAAGAATTCAGAAATGTAATTAAATTTAAATATTTTTATTAAAGAGGTAACTTTATAAATTATAATTGAGTAAATTAGTAAATATGAAATTCAAAAATTTCTTTTTATTATAATTAATATAATTATTCATCCTTGGTGGGAAATAGATGAAAAAATTAATATTTTTTTCAATATTTTTGAATTTATAGCAGAAAGTGAGCCTAAAATAGCGGAAGCTAAAGCAAATATAATTATAAACTGGGAATTAAATTTAGATAAAATAAATAAAGGAATAAATTTTTGTAATGATAAAATAAAAAATAATGAATTAAACTCAATTATTTCTCTAATTGAAATTAGCCAAAAATGAAATGGAATAATAGCTAATTTGATTATAATTGAAATAATTATTAAGATTTTAAATATATAAAAATATGTGATAAAGTTGAGAATAGCTATTATAATGAAAATTGTGGACGAGAATGATTGAATAACAAAATAGGTAATTATAGAGTTAGAGTTTGTTATTTTTTGTTTGTTTAAAATAGGAATAAAAAATATAAGATTTATTTCTATTATTATTCAAAAAATAAATCAAGAATTAACTGATATAGAAATTATAATTGTTATTAAAATAAGTCATTTTATTAAAATATTGAAATTTATTAATAAAGGAGTTTTACTCATTTTTGGGGTATGAACCCACTAGCTTAAATTAGCTTACTTTAT